CTCCCTTGAAAAGCATTGGCGCATGTGTAAACGAGGTGCTCTACCTAACTGAGCTATAGCCCTTGTTCCTAGATATCTTAACATATAGATAATTTCTTGTCAAGATGGATTGGATATTCCATGATCCCACAGGATAGTTCTATGGCTAAAGGAGATTGGTATTGCTTATAAATAATATTCCATCTATAATTCCCAAGTAATGGATCCTTTTTGGTGATAAATAACCTACTTAACTCAGTGGTTAGAGTATTGCTTTCATACGGCGGGAGTCATTGGTTCAAATCCAATAGTAGGTAGAACTCATTAGATACCGGAGTCAATGGTATCTAATAAGTTTTTCTACCATACTTTTTCTTTTAGTTGTATCAGATTAGACTTTAACTGTATTCCATTTCAATTAGCAGAATTTAAATGGGGTATGTATAGTATAATAAATAACTTCCACTTCTAAAGATAAAAAACTTCTTTTGATTGATTATTTTTATTTATTGGAAATATTATTGATAGCCTCCACTCGTGTTCTAGCCCGCCTGAGAGCTAGATTCGCCTCAATTGCCTGTTTCTTACCTTCAGCTCTACTTAAGTTAGCTTCAGCTATTTTAAGAGCTTGTTGAGCTTCTTGCGGATCAATGTCAGTACTCATCTCTGCATCATTTCCTAAAATAGTGATCTCATTATTACCTATCCTAGCGAAACCGCCCATCAGAGCCACAGTTAACCATTGGTCATTGAGGCGTATTCTCAAAAGACCGATATCTACAGCTGTAGCAATAGGGGCATGGTTTGGTAATACACCAATTTGGCCACTATTAGTAGATAAAATGATTTCTTTCACTTCTGAATCCAAAATAATTCGATTAGGAGTCAGTACACAAAGATTTAAGGTCATTTCTTCAAATTGCTCTCCCCTTCTAAGTTCATAGCTTTCGCGGTAGCTTCATCAATGTTACCCACCAAATAAAAGGCCTGCTCGGGAAGACCATCTAATTCTCCGGAAAGAATCAATTGAAACCCCTTAATTGTTTCTGCGAGAGCAACATATTTACCTGGAGAACCAGTAAATACTTCTGCCACGAAGAAGGGTTGTGACAAAAAACGCTCAATTTTTCGTGCTCTTGCTACAGTTAAACGGTCCTCCTCGGATAATTCGTCCAACCCAAGGATAGCTATAATGTCTTGAAGTTCTTTGTAACGTTGTGAAGTTTGCTTAACTCTTTGCGCAATTTCATAATGTTCCTCGCCAACAATCCGAGGTTGTAACATAGTTGACGTGGAATCTAAAGGATCCACTGCCGGATAAATACCTTTGGCAGCTAATCCTCTTGATAGTACGGTAGTAGCATCTAAATGTGCAAATGTCGCGGCAGGAGCAGGGTCGGTCAAATCGTCCGCAGGTACATAAACTGCTTGGATCGAAGTTATGGATCCCTCTTTGGTAGAAGTAATTCTTTCTTGCAAAGAACCCATTTCTGTACTAAGTGTAGGTTGATAACCTACTGCAGAAGGCATTCTCCCTAATAAGGCGGATACTTCTGATCCTGCTTGGACGAAACGAAAGATATTGTCGATGAATAAAAGTACGTCTTGCTCATTAACATCCCGGAAATATTCTGCCATGGTTAGGGCAGTCAAACCAACTCTCATACGAGCTCCCGGGGGTTCATTCATTTGACCATAGACTAGAGCCACTTTTGATTCTGCAATATTTTTTTCATTAATCACTCCAGATTCTTTCATTTCCATGTAGAGATCATTTCCTTCACGAGTACGTTCGCCTACTCCGCCAAATACGGATACGCCTCCATGAGCTTTGGCAATGTTGTTGATCAATTCCATGATGAGTACTGTTTTACCTACTCCAGCTCCTCCAAATAACCCTATTTTTCCTCCACGGCGATAGGGAGCTAAAAGATCCACTACTTTAATTCCTGTTTCAAAGATTGATAATTTTGTATCTAACTGTATAAAGGCAGGCGCAGATCTATGAATAGGAGATGTTGTGCGAGTATCTACGGGACCTAAATTATCAACAGGCTCCCCAAGAACATTGAAAATTCGTCCAAGAGTAGCTCCTCCGACTGGAACACTTAGAGGAGTTCCCGTGTCAATCACTTCCATCCCTCTCATCAGCCCATCTGTAGCACTCATAGCGACAGCTCTAACTCGATTATTTCCTAATAATTGTTGTACCTCGCAAGTAACATTAATTTGTGGACCGACAGTATCTCGACCCTTAACTACTAAAGCATTATAAATATTAGGCATTTTGCCGGGGGGAAAAACGACATCCAATACCGGGCCAATAATTTGAGCGATACGCCCTAGGTTTTTTTCTTCAAGCGTGGAAACGCCAAGACCAGAAGTAGTAGGATTTATTCTCATAATAATAAAGTAAAATATGTCGAAATTTTTGAATAGTACCGAAAAAAATATGTCCGATATCAAATTGATCAGTTAATTCAATAATAAATAAATGGAGTTAGCATTCGATTTAGTTTGT